TTTCTGATTTTTTTTATTTATTTAGTATTTCATCAAAATTGAAATAAAAAAAAAAAAGAAAACTACAAAAAGTAACTCCCATTATATTATTAATTAATAATTATATATACTATTAATTAATATATATTAAAATGAAAACGTTATATATATAGAAACAGTAATATATATGTAAACTAAGAATAGTAATTTTTAACGAATTGAATCAAGAAGAACAAGATCGACACAAGAAAAGGATGTCTAAAATTCCTTTTCTTGTGTCGAAGACTAGCAAGAAAAAAAATACTCCCTATAGTCCCTAAAACTTGTTGTTTCGCCGATTTATGGTTCCCTTTTTTTCGGCGCGTGCGTTCCTTATCTTATTTTAGTATCTAGTCAAATTTTTCCATTCGAATAGAAAAAAACTCTTGATTATTGATACATTCTAGCAATTTCAATTGGTCAATAACGACAGAGTTACATCACACCCCTTCCCATTTTTCAAATTTTTATTGAAAAATAAATAAAGGGGGGGTAAAGTGAATTCTTCTCAATATACATACTAGGATTAGGACTATGATACAAGTAATTCCTGACATCTGGTCGAAAAGGAATAGCAAATCTAAAGAGAGGCGAAAGGCTTTTCATAATTTTTTTTCTTTTTTACGAATTTGATAAAGCTAAATAGACAGATCTAAAAATTCATTTCGGATAATTGAACCTTCTCAAACTGTTTCTTTTTAAGAACCAAAAAGATTTGTGCCAAAACAACCGATCCTAAGAAGAACAAAAGGCCTTGGACACGTAATGGATCTTGAAGTACTATTTCCGCATCCCCCTGACCAAATCCACCCACATTAGGATTACTAGTTAATGGTTGATCGAGTTTAATGGATTCGCCCTCTGAAACAAGAAGTTCTAGGCCTCGAGGGATAATATCAATAACTTCGCGTCCATTCGATGCATCCACTATGGTTATTTCGTATCCCCCCTTTTCTTTTCGTAAAATTTTGCTTATTATCCCTCCTGCCGTAGCATTATAAACTGTATTGTTACTTTTGCTACCATCAGGATAAATCTGACCCCTTCCCCTGTTTCCACCTACGTATATAGGATATTTTAAGAAGTGAACATCTTTATTAGTAGCAGGGTCTGGGGCAAGAATAGGAAAGGTTATTTCACTATATTTTTGACCAGGAACAGGACCTATTACAAGAATATTTTTTTTATTGGGGCGATAATTCTGAAAAGACAGATTTCCTATCTTTTCTTTCATCTCGGGTGAAATACGATCGGAGGGGGCTAATTCAAATCCCTCCGGTAAAATAAGAACAGCTCCCACATTCAAAGCTCCTTTTTTACCATTAGCTAGAACTTGTTTTAGTTGCATATCATAAGGAATTTTAACAACTGCTTCAAATACAGTATCAGGAAGTACCGTTTGTGGAACCTCAATATCCACGGGCTTATTAGCTAAATGGCAATTGGCACATACAATACGCCCAGTTGCCTCTCGTGGATTTTCATAATTCTGCTGGGCAAAAATCGGATATGCACTTGAAATGGATGCCCAAGTTATTATATATATCATGAGTGAGACAGATATGGAGCGAGTAATCTCTTCCCTTATCCAAGAAAAGGTATTTCTAGTTTGCATGGTCCAATCGTTTATCCCGAAAATTTCTACAATAAAGTTAGGTAGGTCGATAATATACTTCCCTAGCCACAATTCTGCTATTTACATTTACTGAAAAAAAAACCTTTTGTGTTGAAATATACAAGGAATCCCTCGTGGGTAAAAAGAGTAAAGTAAATACGACTTTGATTTGGTTATGATGGATAAGGTACGAAAGATTAAAATTGGATCAGTGAATCATTTTTTAGTCGTTTATTGCACGATAAATCACTACAAGTGACGGAGATACACGATTTAAATAACGAAAGATCCAATATTTAACAATTGTATCAAGAATGACCGGAAAGGTAGAAACTATACCAGATACAATTTGCTCATAATGAGTAAACCCAAAATCTTTGTAAATAGAACCAATCATTAGTTCCCAACCGCGAGGCGAATGGAATCCGATACATAAATCAGTTAATAAAAGAATCGAAAAAGCTTTAAGTGTATCACTTAAATTATATAGGAATTCTTGAACCCAAGAATTCAGCATAAAAAGCTTTTCCTTACCCCAAAAGGAATAACCACTTAGAATAACGAAAGATATTAGATTTGTCGAGAAGTGCAAGATTGTATGGATAGGATACTCATTGTGTATCTTGATGAATTGGATCGTTTCTTTGTGGATTCCTAGACGAAATTGTTGTAAATCGGTTTCTGGGTATTCCTTCATCATTTCATCGAGCTGGAATAGTTCCTCTAATTGTATGAATTTTTCTAGAACACTTTTTTCTTGAATATCATTCAAAAAAGTTTCGCATTGTCTAGTATTCCACCAATTAGTAATCCAAGTTTTCAAACTTTTATTACAGCAGAGAGAGATCAACCAGGGCAAAAAGACTATAGATGTAAAATAAAAAAAAGGAATGAATGCTTTCTTTTTTGCCATTTTGAATCTGTGAATTGTTAATGAACCTACCTCATTTGTTGATTCTATTAGATCTAATATTTCTATCGAGCATGATATTCTATTCTAATTCCAATAGAATGTAGTGAGCCTATGAATCCATTTTCTCTTTTTCTATTGATTCAATACTGAGTCTTTGCTTTGAATCTAGAAAGAATACAGAAATAGACTCAGAATACACTTCCAACTTGAATCAAGAAAAAATTGGGGTTTCCAGGATGTTATTCCCCCTTTTTTCGATCAATACTAATTTTGAGACGAAGAAACTCCTTTTCTATCAAATATATCAAAAAAACGAGCATAAAAGAATAGATGAATATTCAATTGACAAAAAAAAAAGAAAGAAATTATTTCGTTTTTTCTTCCTACTGCCAAAGCATTTAGTCTTTTAAAATTAATTCATTTCAAAATACTTCAATTGGTACACGCAAGAAGTAAGCCAATTCAGCAGCTTTTTGCTCAATTTCTCGTGGAGTAAAATTTTCATCAGTACGAATTAAAGGAATAGCCCCTTGACCTCGAATTTCCATATAAAGGACACGCCGAGCAGAAACACCCTCTTTAACTTCTATTCTGATGGACTGAATATCTTTCATAAAGAATCGTAAAAAGATGCGACGACTTTTTCCAGGAAATCCCCAACGAAAAATACGCACTATTCCTTCTTTTCGGTCGAAAAAATCATAACCACTACCCACATTCCACAAAATAGTGCACCACAAATAGCAACTAATAAACAGACCTGCGATCCCATAGAAAGACATCACAATCCCTTGTGGAAAAAAAATGATTTGCTGAGACGGAAATAACGATATAACATTTCTACCAAGATAACTGGAAGTTCCAACCAACAAGAATCCTAATGAACCTAAAAATAGGATAAAGGCCCAGCAGAAATTACTTGTTTTTCGAGACCCCGTTATAAATTCTATCCATATAGATTCTGATCGCCAACTCATATATATTAGATCCAGTTATACAATTTTTTGGAATTGAGAAAATATGACTTTCCTTTTTTTGTTTTCAAAGTAACTCTCATCAACTATTTTGTTGTGAACCTTTACCTTAGGAGTAATTCATAGAATTTCTTATATCTTAAATAATAACATCTCCTTCCTTTATATGATCCCCTATAGCTATATACATACAAATAAATAGATTGACTTGAATTTCATACATCGGCCCGATCATGATTCATTTTTTTTTCAAAAAAGCGCAAATTTATTTACGTTTACACATGCTTTTTTTTATTTATGTTTGTAGGAATCTATGTGTTATACAATATTCTACCAAATGGGTCTTATCGAATCGAAGTTTTTAAAATAAAAAAAGGAGTGATACGATTAGGTCTCAGCCGATCTAAAAAATCTTATTTTTTTGAATATGAAGAAATAAAGAAGCCATTGCAATTGCCGGAAAGACTAGGCCTACTAAAGGCACAAAAATAGAGGGTAAGTTATTGAAAGTTGTCATAAAATGGGTACCTCAATTTAATATTTGTACCTGTTATTGTTATATTCTGAATTCTAAAGATATCTTAGAATATCTTGTATTTTTATTATTTCTATTATATATATTATATAATTATACTAAGTATCTTTAAGTAAATATATATCTAATACTAATAACCTAATAGAAATAGAATAAAAAAATAGGTACAAGAAACGCCAAACTAAATAAATGGACTTATTAATCTTTCAAAATAAAATAGATGTATCATAATCACCTTGTTAGATTTATTATTCTTTTTGTCTTATACTTATAATAGTCATTAATAAAGAAAAAATTTTATTCCATTACAAATTTCTACAAAATGGAAGACTCTCTATAGATCTGTATATATCTCTATTTGAATTATCTATACATATGCAAGCAAGGGAGGAAAATGGATTTTTCGGGGTTTTCGTTTAATTCTGATAAACTAACCGTTCTATTTGATTTCATTTTTGTTCAAAGGAAAAAAAGCATGGAGCTGAAATAACTCGCTCAGAACACCTTTTAAAAGATTACGTGGTACAATTGCATCCAATAAGCCCTTACGTAATAAAGATTCAGCCGCTTGTGAACCTTCAGGCACGGCTTTTTTCAACGTTTGTTCAATTACTCTTTTACCCGCAAATGCAATATAGGCATAGGGTTCGGCAATAATGATATCCCCCAACATACCAAAACTAGCTGTCACCCCACCGGTAGTAGGAGATGTAAGAATTGATATATAGAATAACTTTTTACTTGATTGATAATCACATAAAACTGAAGAAATTTTAGCCATTTGCATCAAACTTAAACTTCCTTCTTGCATTCGTGCTCCTCCGGAAGAACACACTAAAATAAGAGGTAAACGTTGATTGGTAGCATACTCGATCAAACGAGTTATTTTTTCGCCTACTACGGATCCCATACTACCCCCCATAAACTGAAAATCCATAACCCCAA